TTTCGTATTTTGACTTTCCCCACCTCTTCGCTGAAAAAAAAAAAAAAAGAATAGAAAGCGGGTAGCGGGAATCGAACCCGCATCGTTAGCTTGGAAGGCTAGGGGTTATAGTCGACGTCGATTCAGCATTTTGAACGTCTCTAATTCAAAACCGAACATGAAACTTTGGTTTCATTCGGCTCCTTTATGGATATGAATGTGAACAAAATTACAAAAAAAAAATTATACCCATAACATCTATGTCAACTTTTGTTTGACTACTGATTGCTTTCTAGATGATCCCTCTAGAAGAGAGTAATTCTAACAATCTTTCTAGTTACTTCGTTCTCTATTTTTATTTGAGACGTTCCTGAGGAAAGGGATTTTGTTTCCACCGAGCTAAAAAAACAGGTCGATGCCTCTAGTAAACCAGAGTCATCATTTAATAGCTATTTTGATTCAATTTTTTATTTGTAAAGAAAAAATTGAAGATTTAGTTACGATTAGAAACCTACTTTCTATCTTCATCCATGGATCCTTTACTCATACTGATTCAATTGGAACTATTAATCCAATTCCCAAATTATGTTTCGTAATTTCATAATCCAATTTCTCACTTTCTAAGTGATCCTTGGATACAAATCACGAGAATGTATAGTTTTTCTCGAATCCGTGATTGAGAGGTAAAGGAGTAAATCCTTTTATTTTTGCAAATAAAGTTTTTGGTCGGAATACGAATCAAACCGAAAACAACGACCCTTTAACTATCAAAGGGGTAAAAAAACGAATCACACTTTTACCACTAAACTATACCCGCTACAATTCGATTATTGTATACAACTCGACCTTTTGTCGAACCGGAAAATGGGGTATAATAAGATGGGATCATCAAAAAATCATAAAATTTAGAGTATTGACCCTCCTTTCTTTTCCGTTTTCGCGGATGGAAATAGTCCTCCTTCTTTTTTTGTTTGTGCTTAAATATTTCCTATTCACTTTTTTATATTTATATATTTATATAATACTAAGTTTATATAATATTAAACATTTTTGTTTTCAAATCAGATAAATGAAAAATGATCATTATTTTTCTATAATTAGTTGGAACAAAACAAAAAGAGGCCCGGCTGGGTACTGACCAGGCCAGGCCCCGTGTCAATAAGAAGTAAGAAGGGTCTTTCGAACAAAATATGAAGGGGCCACTTTTTTTTCTTTATATTCTTGGCACTTTCGAGCCCTTTTCTTTATTTATCGAAAAGAAATTACTGAGAAAAATTGATAAAAATTCTACATATCTATAGAATCGAGAAAGAAATACTCCTTATTTTATGTGTAATCTAACCCAATTTTGAATTAGGAGAGATGGCTGAGTGGACTAAAGCGGCGGATTGCTAATCCGTTGTACGAGTTATTCGTACCGAGGGTTCGAATCCCTCTCTTTCCGCTTCCCTTGATGACTTTTTTTTTTATTTATTTTTTTTTTTCAAATTTGGCAAATCCTTTGTTTTTATCTAAACAAAAAATCCGAAGAAAATAGAAAGGAAAAACCCTTATTCTTCGCGCCCAGGATTACGTCCAGGATCATTAGATAGGAATCCAAAGATGAAGAGAGAAACAAAAAATATCACTACTGTGTAAACGAAGAGTTTGAGAGTAAGCATTACACAATCTCCAAGATAATTAAAAAAAACGAGAATAGATCCTCCATTTTTCTACCACATATCCTATTTGGATATCAAGAACCGAGTTTCTTTCTAGAAAAAATCACGAACTTGCTAGGAAATCCAGGAAATTTGTAAGAATTTTTCAATTTAAATAATTTAGATTTCAGATTAAGGATCTTATCGAAAACTTACAGCAGCTTGCCAAACAAAAGCTAAGAGAAAAAAGAACACGGGTATGACTGGCATAACATCTACGATTGGGTTCAAAAAAGCGTAGGCCTCGGGCAATTTTCCGAAGAAAAAACTACTTGAATAAAAGGCAGAATTAAGACAGATACAGATCAAACTAAAGATATTAAGCATAACAGACATTTTATTCTTGGAGATAATTGCATTTTGATTGAGTTATTGATATGATATAAGTAAAAAGGGGAAAATTTAGGTAGACAAAAAATCCTTCTTTTCTTTTGAACTCACCCAATCAAAACCTCCAATTCTCAAAAGAGAATAGAGGAAATCATACTTTCATACAATATCTTAATTGAATTATATCTAATGATCAATAAATTAAGTTTAATTCTATTAATTCTATATTAAATAATTCTATATTAAAATTAATTAAAATTAAAAAAAAAATCCTAGTAATTAGTAATAATCTAAATATCTATAGAATAAATTAGATTGGAGTTGACAAATAACGAATACTATATTATTAATTAAATATAATAGTTATTAATAACTATAAATTTAACTATAAATTAATTAAATATAAATAATAATTTATTAAATATAAATAATAATTTAATATTAATTAAGATTTATAAAATATAAAATATTTTAAATATTAATTAAAATGAAAAATATTAAAAAATATTAAATAGTACAATTAATTGCTAATAGTAATTAATTCTAATTTAATTAATTAGTACTTTAGTAGTATCGAAAGTACTATCGAAAGTAGTTTCGAATAGAAATCTAAATGGGGCGTGGCCAAGTGGTAAGGCAACGGGTTTTGGTCCCGGCATTCGAAGGTTCGAATCCTTCCGTCCCAGAGCATATTCATTATGTTAGAATAGAATAAAGATTTTTTTGAATGGGGTAAAGTCTAATGTTAGCTGGAATTTCTTTCTTTTTTTTTTTTTATCTTTTATGCATGAATCATATCTTTTTTACACAAACTGAATTGAATCGAGTTCAAATGACACGCAAATGTAATTGACTCTATTTCTGATCCAGGTAAATTGTGAACATGGGTTCCAAGAGTTGGAATTTTAAAATATGGGGTCTTTTTATCCTATGCCCAATCCAATCTTGTTTCGCGAAGTTAGTTATTTAGAAAAGGATTGCGTCCCATATTGATTTTCTATTTTATCAATATTTGGATTTTCAAGGATCCTATCTATTATTTCTTATCCTATAAACTAAATTTTTAGGAATTTTTATATAGATTTCTTAATTCCAGCTATTTTGGTACTAATGAAATTCATTCAAAGTCAATAGGATTAATTCTCCTAAGGAGGTAGACTAAAATAAAAAAGGAGCAACTTAATTTGTTAATTTGGACTTGTTGGGATTTGTACCTAGCCAGTCCGCATAATTCCCATTTCTTTTCTCTTATGTCCCATTAGTCCTGTAGTACCCTGGGGGGCAAATATATTAACCGAAGATATTCAAATTTCTGTGTCTGCCTCAATTGCATTAACAAAAAAAATTATATATGTAATTATATATCCATCCGATGTATTTTCTTTGAATAAGTATTTCGTGTTTGGCCCTAATAAATAATTGTAAATTTACGTAACACTTAAGAGGGAGTGTTTTATATCTTTTATTATCTTTTATTCACTTTCTATTATGTATGGCAAGATTCGATTAGCGAAATCTTGCTGAACTACACAGTTTAAACAAAATAACATAAAAAAGGAGGAAATGTTTAACGTATATGTATCCTTCTATTCTATTTTTATTCTATTTTTGTGAAAAACGTTTTTGATCCTCTCGATTTTAAATTTTGAAATTTAAAAAGAAAATATTGAACCCTAACCTTTAATCTATTATTAAATAGAAATTCTTTCAATTTTAAATTAAGAGGACTTGCTAAAACTTATTCAGAAAACTCTTTACCGATTTATAGCTGGATTCTTTATTTACCGATCTATAACTATATATAAAATCTCTATTCTATTTATAGATTATAGAACAAAGGGATATAGATTACGATGTCTACAAACCAATGACTATTCATGATTCCATGATTGAATCAATTCCATACTGGGTCCAAATTAAAAATTAGAAGAATGTTATGGTAAAACTTCGTTTGAAACGATGTGGTAGAAAGCAACGTGCGACTTGAAGGACATGATCCATTGTGGATTCTTGCTTATATCCACCATTTTCTATTTCTATAGTAATGAAGATGCTCTTGGCTTCGACATCCGTTGGTAACCTAAATAGTCCACGATGTAGCTCGAGTAGAAAGTATTAATTAATTTCTCAGGACAAGAATCTAGGGTTAATGCAAATCAATAAATTGGAGCAACTTCGTGAATATATCTTCGATATAGAAATGGAAGGGATCCTATTCGAACAAGTTTACAATTCAAAAGGAAAATTTGTTGGAATTAATCAAACCGTTTCGATCAAAAGAGGGAATCTAGTGTCCGTAGGATTCTTTGATAGAAGGAAATAAAAAAAAAGGGTATGTTGCTGCCATTTTGAAAGGATTAAGAAGCACCGAAGTAATGCCTAAACCCAATGATTTAAAACAAAGATAAAGGATCCCAGAACAAGGAAACACCGTTTTAATCGTCTCACTAACGGGGCCAGACTTAAGAATCCAAATATTTTTTAACCGAGACAAACAAAAAAGGGGGTAAAGACTACTCAATAAACGAAAGATTCTCTTTTGAATTTTTTGAGAATTATCTAACTTGAGTTATGAGTAAGAATGGTTTTTTTTTTTTAGGAAAGAAGAAGAAAAAACAGACTTAAACCCCAGTCTAATTGATTTGATGATTTTATAGAACCTTTTATCATTTATGGAATTTATTCGAATTCCATACCATAGATAAAACTTCAAATCCAATTCTTTTTTTCTCGAGCCGTACGAGGAGAAAACTTCCTATACGTTTCTAGGGGGGGGTGTATTGTTCATCTACATCTATCTCAATGAGTCGTCTATCGAATCGTTGCAATTGATGTTCGATCTCGAAGAGAAGGAAAAGATCTTCAGAAAGTAGGTTTTTATGATTCGATAAAGAATCAAACTTATTTAAACGTTCCTGCTATTCTCTATTTCCTTGAAAAAGGGGCTCAACCTACAGGAACTGTTCAGGATATTTTAAAAAGGGTGGGGGT